CTAGGCATTCTCTTAGCCCATTCGGAAGGATCTCATCTCATAATTATCCACGACTGTTTATGTCTCTAGCATGACCACTTGATGAAATAAATTGGAGGGACACGGAGTAAATGGCCGATACTACTGGAAGGATTCCTCTTTGGATAATAGGTACTGTAACGGGTATTATTGTGATCGGTTTACTAGGTATTTTCTTTTATGGTTCATATTCCGGATTAGGTTCATCCCTGTAGTAATCGGATGAATGGAGTTGTAGACCTGAAAGCGTAGGAACTCAACGGGATTCCCTTCTTTAGTTTGTCTGATTCGAGGGGAAAGGCCCCGTTGGGTTCTTAATAAACAGAGTCTTTTTTTTCATCTAACTGACTCTGTTTCTGCTAGTTCAAAAAACTCCATTCTATTTTTTCTGATGATGCTATTGAAAAATGAACTTCATTGATTGATTCAGAACACCTCTTCCTCGATCTTGAGAGTATCTATGGGTACTTAGAACAAAGGGGGGAATCGCCCAATTTCCTGGATTCTATATATTTCTGTAGATTAGATATCGTACAAATACTTTCTATTTTTTATACTCTTAACTCTTACCCTATATTTTTTTAGTATCTCAGAAAAATGGAAAATTCATTCAATAAGTTTTCTTTTTTTTGTCCACTACTTTATTTTCATTTTAAAATTTTATATTTATTTTAATTTCGATTTTATTGTTATTGTACGTAATAAATCGAAAAAAAGTTCTGATACACCTGGAAACCCGAAACCAAGACTAGGAATTTTTGACGATTTGACGAACAGGATGAAAAATCATTACTCTTTCGACACAAGATAAGGGGTGTAGATAAAAAATTCCCTTTCTTGTGTCGAAGACTAGGAAGACAAATAATGTCTGCGAGAATTCTTTGTCCCACGCATTCGCATTTTTAGTTCGTTCTATTACCCGCCTACTTATATCTATCCCCATTTTATTCTATTTGAAATAGAATAAAATGGATCTGTTTTATGACATTAAAATCTGGCAACCGTAACATAGTCCTATCAATTCCATTTGGCTAAAAAAAACAAAGAAGGGGGTGGTCAAGTCATAAAGTCAAATAAAATAGTCTTCTTCAACCAAAAATATACCTATTATGACTAGGAATGCGGTACAAGGGATTCGATTCCCCGAAGCTCGTAGAAAAAGAGCAGGTAAATAAAAGGTTTTTCATTTTTGATCATACATAATTGAAAACAACAATTTTGTTCTTTTTCAGAACCTGATGTCCATAAATCCGCGAGTCTAGAAATTCATTTCGGCCAATTGAACCTTCTCGAACTGTTTCTTTTTAAGAACCAAAAAGATTTGGGCCAAAATAACAGATGCCAAGAAGACCAAAAGACCTTGGACACGTAATGGATCTTGAAGTACTATTTCGGCATCTCCCTGACCAAATCCACCCACATTAGGATTACTCGTTAATGGTTGATCAAATTTGATGGATTCACCCTCTGAAACAAGAACTTCGGGTCCCGGAGGGATAATATCAACCACTTCACGTCCATCCGATGGATCTGTTATGGTTATTTCATATCCCCCTTTTTCTTTTCGTATGATTTTACTTACTATGCCCGCCCCTGTAGCATTATAAACTGTATTGTTACTCTTGCTTCCGTCGGGATAAATCTGGCCCCTTCCCCTATTCCCCCCTACGTATATAGGATATTTTAAGAAGTGAACATCTTTCTTAGTAGCGGGGTCGGGGGAAAGAATAGGAAAGGCGATTTCACTATATTTCTGACCGGGGACAGGCCCTATCACAATAATATTTTGTTTATTAGGGCGATAGCTCTGAAAAGACAAATTGCCTATCTTTTCTTTTATCTCGGGAGAAATACGATCGGGAGGAGCTACTTCAAACCCCTCCGGTAAAATAAGAACAGCCCCCACATTCAAACCCCCTTTCTTACCATTAGCAAGAACTTGTTTCACTTGCTTATCATAAGGAATTCGAACAACTGCTTCAAATACAGTATCAGGGAGTACCGCCTGTGGAACCTCAATATCCACGGGCTTATTAGCTAAATGGCAGTTGGCACATACAATACGCCCAGTCGCTTCTCTTGGATTTTCATAACCCTGCTGCGCAAAAATGGGATATGCACTTGAAATGGATGTCCGAGTTATGATATATATCATGAGCGATACGGAAAAAAATCGAGTAATATGTTCCTTTATCCAAGAAAAAGTCTTTCTAGTTTGCATGGTCTAATCATTGATCCGAAAATTTCTACAATAAATTTGGCGGGTCGCTAGTATAGTTCCCTGTCCAAGATTCTGCTATTTATTGGAATCATTTTACTAGAATACTATAGTATAAGTATACTATGAAAATAGTATGAAAATCCCCCTGTTTTTAATACTTATGTAGAACTACAAAGTAAGAAACATTCTAATTGGATTAATATCGACGGATCGTTTATCAATCATTCATTGAATGATAAATAACTACAAGTGACGGAGATACACGATTTAAATAACGAAAAATCCAATATTTAAAAATAGTATCGAGAATAACTGGAAAAGTGGAAACAAGACCAGATATAATTTGATCATTATGACCAAATCCAAAATCTTTGTAGACAGAACCAATCATTAGTTCCCAACCATGGGGGGAATGAAATCCGATACATAAATCGGTTAATAAAAGAATCAAAAAAGCTTTGACTGTGTCACTTAAGTTATATAGGAATTCTTGAGTCCAAGAGTTAAGAATAACAAGTTCTTGATTACCTAAAATAGAATAACCACTTAGAATAACAAAACAGATTAGATTTGTTGAGAAGTGCAAAATCGTATGGATACAATCCTCATTGTGTATCTTGATTAATTGGATCGTTTCTTTGTGGATTTCTATAGGAAGCTTTTGTAGATGTGTCTCCGAGTATTCCTTGACCATTTCTTCCAAGAAGAGGATTTCCTCTAATTCTATGAACTTTTCTAGAATACTTTTTTCTTGCATATCATTCAAAAAAATTTCGGATTGACCCGTATTCGACCAATTAGTAACCCAAGATTCCATACTTTTAGTAAATGAGAGAGAAATCCACCAGGGCATAAATACTATAGATGCAAGATACAAAAGAGGAGTGAATGCTTTCTTTTTTGCCATTTTTCACCTGTGAATTTTGAATTATTTGTCGACTCTATGCGATCCAATATTTCTTTCAAACCAAACATGAGTTCTAGACAAGGTATCAAACCTATGAATCTATTTTATTTGTGATTTTGTTTGAATGTAGAAAGAATACAGAAATAGACTAAGACTCCACTTCGAATTCGACTGAAGAAATAATACAAAATATACAATAATTGAGAGAAAGATAGTGTGATGATCAAAAAGTCGATTGATAAAAAGAATTTACAATATATGAGTTATCTGCGGAGAAAGCATTCGTTCTTCAGCCCAATCCTTTTCTCAAAAGACTTCAATTGGTACGCGCAAGAAATAGGCCAATTCCGCGGCTTTTTGTTCAATTTCTCGTGGAGTCAAATTCTCATCAGTACGGGTCAACGGAATAGCCCCCCGGCCTCTGATGTCCATATAAAGGATACGGCGAGCATAAATACCCTCTTTAACTTCTATTCTAACGGATTGGATATCTTTTATACGGAATCGGAGGAATATGCGACGATTTTTTCCAGGAAATCCCCACCGAAAAATACACACCATTCCTTCCTTTCTATCGAATTGATCATAACCACTACCTACATTCCAGGAAATTGTGCACCACAAATAGGAACTAATAAAGAGACCCGCGATCCCGTAGAAAGACATCACGATCCCTTGTGGAAAAAAAATGATTTGCTGAGATGGAACAAAAGATATCAAATTTCTACCAAGATAACTGGAAGTTCCAACCAATAAGAATCCTAATGAACCTAAAAAAACGATAAGCGCCCAGCAAAAATTACTTAGTTTTCGAGACCCCGTTATAAGTTCTATCCATATATGTTCTGATCGCCAACTCATACTTGATCCGATTGCATTTTATTGGAATTGAGAGAATACCCAAAATGGTTTTGACTTTACTTTTTTTGTTTCCGAATGGACTTTCATCAACTAGCACTAGTTTAATGTGAACTAGCACTAGTTTGATGGGAACCTTTAGGAGTAATTCCTCAAATTGGTTAGATCTAAAATAATAATACACCCTTCCTACGATCCCGATATAAAGATATACATATAGATCCACCAACTTTACATTTTTGGTATCCAGCAGTCCTGATCTATTTCAAACTAGCTAGAATTCCGTTACCCATAGATCATTTTCTGCAGGCATAAGAGCTTTTTCCTTTATGTTCGGCAGAAATCCGGATGTTCTACCTTATTTCACGAAATAAATATATGTGTTATGCTACAAGTCTAAGTTTCAAAAAAACGGAGGAGATTGGGTCCCCTCAGATCTAAACAATCTTGTTTTTTTGAACATGAAGAAATAAAGAAGCCATTGCAATTGCCGGAAATACTAGACCTACTAAAGGCACAAAAATAGAGGGAAATTGGAAAGTTGTCATAAAATGGGTACCTCGATTTACTATTTGTACCTGTTCTTATTTTTTTTTAATATCATATTTTTTATTTATACTAATTATAATTAATAATTGTAATTAGTATGAATTCCTAGTTATTATTAATGAAAATTCTTATTGCAGATAGTAAGTATCTAATTGAGTATATAGAATAAGTCCAAGGAATGTAGAACTCAAAAAATGGACTTATTCGTCTATCTACATGAAAGATACATATGATAATCCATTTGATTATTTTTCTGCATTTATTTGTGTAAAGAGTTATCCGCAACTTTTGATTCTTTCTACAATTAGATCTTAGGTCACCAAAGAAAACTTCATTCTTAGTTACTTTGATTCCGATGAGTAAATTACTTGTTTGCTACAAATCAAATAATTGAACCTAGTGCATTGAATTGGAATTCAAGGGAAAGAAGGCGTGGAGCTTAAATAA